AAAAAAGCATTAATAGCTATAAGATAGAAATAATATTAAGAGTATCTAAAATATCAGATGGGAAGAAGAAGAAGAAAACAATAATAAATGTAAGTAAAGAGATACTAAAAGCTAAATCAGAAGAGATAGCCTGTTTATTAGAGAAAGGAATAGAGTGGAAATATAAAACTTTAATAATTTTAATATAGAAGTAAGCACTAATAACACTAGTAAGAACAGAAACAAGAGTAATGAAGAAATAACCAGAATCAAGTGCAGAGAAGAAGATATTAAATTTAGCAAAGAAACCAATAAAAGGAGGGATACCAGCAGAAGAGAATAAACAAATAGCAAGGCTGAAAGCTAAAAGAGGATTAATGATATGTTTTCCTTTTAATTGAGAAAGAGTTTCAATAGGAGAATAGATATTAGAACTATCAAGGATTTGACCATAAGCAATGAAAATAATGAAGATATTTAAAACAGTAATAGAGTATTGAACAAGATAAAATAAGAAAGCAGAGAAACCAATAGAATTATTAAGTATTAAACCTAATAAAAGGAAACCAGCATGAGCAATACTACTATAAGCTAATAATCTTTTAACTCTATATTGAACAATACCAACAAAAGAACCAACAATAAAAGATAAAATAATACTGAATAAGAAAATTTGATCATTTAAGAAAATAAAGAAATTATTGTATAAGGCAAAAAGTAAAACAAAAATAGATATTTTAGAAACAGCAGCTAATCAAGTAGAGATAATTGTAGGAACACCATCAATAACATCAGCTAATCAGTTATGGAAAGGAGCGGCCCCGATTTTAAATAATAATCCAACAGAAATTAAAAGTATAGGGAAGAATAAATTAAGAGAGTTAGAGATATTAATAAAAATGAAAATCTCTTCAAGGTTAGTAATACCGATCATACCATATATAATACTACTTCCTAAAGCAATAAAACATGAAGATAAAGCACCTAATAAATAGTATTTTAATCCGGCAGAAGTAGATGATTCAGAATCTCTATATAAACTAGCAATAATATATAAAGCTAAAGTTTGTAATTCGATACCTAATAAAATACTAACAAGATCATTACTGCTAATTAAAGTAGTCATACCAAAAGAAGTTAAAAGAATAAGAATAGAGTATTCTTTAATAACATTAGATGAAAGAATAACCATACTAAATCCAGCAATAAGGAAAATAAAAGTTTCAACATATAATAAGAAAGGAGAAACTACAAATAATCCATTGTAAAGAGCAATACCAGAAGAAAGAATAGAATAGAAAGAAACATGAAGATTTAAAAGAGCAGCAAAGAAAAAAAAGATCATGGAAATTCTATGTATATGAAAATTATTACCTAAAAAACCCAAACCTAAAATCAAAATAATTATTGTTATTGATAACATAAAACAAAATAGATATATAGATATATATATATATAAAGGATAAAAAAAAAAAGATAAATAATAACTTATAGATAAATAGAAATAAAGAAAGAAATAGAAAAAGAAATAATAAATAATCATGTTTTATACAATAATATACTACCAAAAAAAAGGAAAAGTGAGAAAAAAGAAGAGGAGAAAAAGGAGAAAAGAAAAAAAAATGTATTTAAGATGGTTATATTCAACAAATGCTAGAGATATAGGAGTATTATACTTAATATTTGCAGTATTAGCAGGATTAATAGGAACAGTATTATCAATAATAATAAGATTAGAATTAGGAGGTCCAGGAGTACAATATTTACAAGAAGACCACCAATTATATAATGTAGTAGTAACAGCACACGCTTTTGTAATGATATTCTTCATGACAATGCCTGCATTAATAGGTGGTTTTGGTAACTTCTTTGTACCAGTAATGATAGGAGCAGCCGATATGGCATTTCCAAGATTAAATAATATATCATTCTGATTATTACCACCATCATTAATATTATTATTATTATCTTCATTTGTAGAAAGTGGAGCGGGTACAGGATGGACAGTAGAAAATGCTGCGGAATATAGTGATATATTCATGAATAACTTCGTTCAATGCAAAGAAATCCACAAGATTTTAGAAATCACGGAGAAGACTACTTTAGGAATAGATGAAGTAAAAATGTCTTTGACAGGTGGATTATTCGCAGGGGTATCAAAGTTTGATGCTCCTCAGAGACTACATACGAAGGATCTTTCTAATAAACATTCTAATTTATTTGCTTTTTGTGTATGATTAGTAGGAATAACCGATTCAGATGGAGGTTTTTCTATAGGGAAATCAGGGAATAATAAATATGTATGGATATATTTTGTAGATCAACATTTATATAATATAAGACTTCTAATATATATAAAGAAAGTATTAGGGGTAGGTTCAATAAATGATTCAGGGAATAAAATGAGGAAATATATGATAAGAGATAGGGAGATATTAAAAGAAATAATAATACCTATATTTAATCAATTACCTTTATTAACATCAAAGATGTATAGATATAAATTATGGGTAGAGGCTTTAGAAATATGAGAATCAGATTTACCAAAAGAAGAGAGAGTAAAAAGAGTAATAGAAATAAAAGAGAGAATGACAAAGATTCCAAGTGATTATAGATCTTCAGCATACCATAATAGAATATCAATAAAGAATCTAAAAGAATTTTATAACCCTAATTGGGTAGCAGGCTTTGTAGAAGGAGATGGTTCATTTTATATAAATAAAAAAGGAATAGATAGATATGTACCTACATTTGGAATAACACAAAAATTAGATAAACATATACTTTCAGATTTAAAAGAAATATTTCATATATCGGCAGAAATAAAGATAAGGGAAAATAGCAATATATTAGAGACAAGTAGTAATAGATCGATAGAAAATATAATGGAGTATTTCAAGAATATTTTGATAAGTAATAAGAATATAGAATATAAAATTTGAGCAAAATATATATATTATTATAGGAAGGATAGAAATAAAGGAATGCATTATATAAAATTATTAAGGAAATTTAGAAAGAAAGATTAAGGAATAGTCCGAACAGTCGTGAAAGCGGCTGAGAGTTACGAGAGGAAAGAGTCCGTGGTAACCAACAGAATTGATATCCACCCTTATCTTCAATACAAGCTCACTCAGGGGGATCTGTAGATTTAGCAATATTTAGCTTACACTTAGCAGGTATATCTTCAATGTTAGGAGCAATAAACTTTATAACAACAATAATAAATATGAGAGCACCAGGTATGAGCTGACATAAATTACCATTATTTGTATGAGCAGTATTTATAACAGCAATATTATTATTATTATCATTACCAGTATTAGCGGGTAAACAAATAATTCTGCCCGCTTTAAATGTGGCCAATTGCTGGGAACCGTCAGAGATGACACAATCAGCAGGAAACCCTTTAGGTTTGAACTTATTGGGGATCTTCAGAGACTATACGCCAGAATTAATCTGTAGTAATATATTATTAATGAATCCACAAAAGAATAAAGAAAAATTGGCTTATTATTTAGCAGGATTAATAGAAGGAGATGGGACAATAATAGTACCAAAAACAGAAAGATCAGCTAAAGGAAGAATAAATTATCCTTCAATACAAATAGTATTTAATTTAAAAGATTTACCATTGGCTTTAATAATACAAAAAGAGTTAGGTCATGGTTCTCTAGCAAGAAAAAAAGGAGTAAATGCTTATGTATTAACAATAAATAACTATGATGGGTGAAAATTAATAGTAAAATTAATAAATGGTAAGATGAGAACACCCAAAATAAATGGATTATATAATTTAATAGATTGGTTAAATCAAAAATTTAAGGACCACACTAATGTGTGGTCTAAAGAAGAATGAGAAAAGAAGAATCAATCAAAGATTGATATAATAAAAGAACCTATAGATAAAAGTCCATTAATAGATAATGCATGATTATCAGGATTTATAGAAGCAGATGGTCATTTTTCAGTAAGAACAACATCATCAGGTCAATATCCTAAGATGGAGTGTAAATTAGAATTGAGTCAAAGACAAAAAGATCATAATGGAAATAGTAATCTTAGTTTTTTAGAAGAGATAGCAGAAATGTTAGAGACAAAAGTAAAAGAAACAAGATTAAATAGACCAAACCCTGAATATAGATTAAGAACAACTAGTTTAAAAGGAAATATAATATTAGAAACATATTTAGAAAAATATCCTTTATATGGAAGTAAGTATTTAGATTATAAGGATTGACAAAAAGTATTAGAAATATTTAAATTAGGAGAACATAAGCAACAAAATGGAATAGAGAGAATAAAATCAATAAAATTAGAAATGAATGATAGAAGGACAGTATTTATTTGGGATCATTTAAATAAATTTTACAACTTAGATTAATAAGATATAGTCCGAACTATCTTGTGAAAGATAGAGTATCTACCATAAAGAAAATTTATGAGACCTTAGTAGTCATGGGACATTGTCCAGTAGATCAACATAAGAAAGGGAATAACAATGTTATTAACAGATAGAAACTTTAATAGTTCATTCTACGAACCAGCTGGAGGGGGAGACCCAATATTATATCAACATATCTTCTTAAGTATATTACCATTAAAAATAATGAGAAAATTCAGTATAGAATCAATAAATAAGGATACAAGTGATATAAATGATACAGAGGATAAATTTGATTTTAGTATGTTTAGACAAAAATATCATGAATATTTTAACAATACAAGAGAAATGCCATCAGAAGAATTTTTAACTTGATTAATAGGATTTATAGAAGGAGATGGTTCATTAGTAATAAGTTCTAGAAAGAATTTAAGTTTAATAATAACTCAAAGTAGTGAAGATATTCAGGTATTGAAATCAATAAAAGAGAATTTAGGATTTGGAAATGTAATAGAACAAAGCAAAACTTCTCATAGATATATAATTCAAGATAAAAAAGGATTAGAATTAATAGTATTATTATTAAATGGAAATTTAGTATTACCAAGTAAAAAGGAAAAATTTGCAAAATTTATAGAAGTATATAATGAAAAAGCAAAAAAAGGAAAAATAAAGTTAGAAAAAATACCATTAAAAAATAATAATATATTACCAAGATTAGATAATGCATGATTATCAGGATTTACAGATGCAGAAGGATGTTTTACGGTATCATTTATATCAAATTCAAAAGCATTTAGAATAAGATATTTAGTAAGTCAAAAGAGTAGAAAGAATTTACCGGTATTAAGTAGATTAATATTATTATTTGAAGCCGGATTAATAGAAGCTCATAGTATAACAGATAATTATTCTTATGTAATAGGAGGAGAAAAAAATTGTTATAAAATATATTCTTATTTTGAGAAATATAAATTAAGAAGTAAGAAATTAAAGAGTTATGAATTGTGGAAAGAAATTCATAGCAGAATAACAAAAAAAGAGCATTTAAGCACTGAATTAAGGTCAAAATTAAATGAGTAATAAGGGAAGACAGGATGTGGTAGAGGGAAACCTCTAGGAATGGATTAAGGCATATGTTGGAAGAAAAAAGAAAAGACCTTAAGACATGAAGTTTAAAAGACTACCATAATTCTAGTCCTGATGAAAAAATTATCATAGAAACTCTTAGAAGGAAATGATGAGTAATCAGCTGACCCTTAGCGGGGTGAGGGACCGTAAGGTTTGGCTATGCTAGTGAAATCGGTTAATAATTTCTCAGTTAAAGACCGACGGTTATCTAAGTAATCGCTACAGACTGGCTCACTAGTGGGTGCCTGAAAAGGTGCTTGATGTACAGTCGATATTTTTTTAAAACACAAGGCCATCAAGGAAACCAAGATGAAACTTCGAAAAGAGAAGGGGATGATTGAGGTAGAGATGGTACAGGGGCTTATATGAGAGATAGGTGAAGAACCAAGAAATATAAGTTTAAAAATATGGATTCTTTGGTCAAGGATGGCCCTTTAATTATGAAAATAATTATATGCAACAAACTATAAGCGGGGAAGTGATATATAATCTATCGAATACATTAGTAGTAAGTTGTAATAATTCATTATTACAAAGCAAGGTAATATGTAATAGCAAGGTGATATGTAATAATTCATTATTACATAGCAAGGTGATATGTAATAATTACACCTCTAATGTAAAAAAGTCGAGAGAGTTAAACAATCCGCAAGTAACCAAAGCGCATAGCACGCAAGTAGGTACTTCAGAGGCCATATGTTTGTTATCTTATTCAAATAAAAAATTTAATGAATGATTAGGAGGATTAATAGATGGAGATGGTAGTTTTTTATTAACAAAAAAAGGTTATGCAAGTTTAGAAATAACTATGGATATAAGAGATGAACATTGCCTAAAAATAATAAAAAATAAATATGGAGGTTCTATAAAATTAAGATCTAATGCAAATGCATTAAGATATAGATTACATCATAAAGCAGGATTATTAGCATTAATTCAGGATGTAAATGGTTTAATAAGGAATCCCCATAGAATAATTCAATTAAATAAAATATGTAATCATTATAATATAAAATTAATATACCCATCAAAATTAACATATGATAATGGTTGGTTAGCGGGATTTATAGATGCAGATGGAACTATTACTATAAATAAAACAAATAGTCAATTATCTATATCAGCTTCTCAAAAAACCACTCAAATATTAGAACCATTAGTGGAACTTTATGGAGGTTATATATATATAGATAAAGGGAAATATGAATCATTTAAATGGTATATAACAAAGAAAGAAGAAATATTACAATTAATAGAATATTTAAAAAGAAATCCTTCTAGATCAGGAAAAAAAAATAGATTACATTTAATACCAAAATATTATGAATTAAAAGATTTAAAAGCAAATAAAGCACCAGAAGATAGTATTTTAAATAAAAGTTGGCAAATATTTTATAATAAATGGTTAAAATATGAATAAGATAAAGAGATGGTCCATAAAAGCATCCAGAAGTATATATATTAATAATACCAGGATTTGGAATAATAAGCCATGTAATATCAACATTCTCAGGAAAAAGAATATTTGGTCAAGATGGCCCTTATTACTCTTTGAGTAATACGCAACAAACTATATGCAGGAAGTTAAAGAATAAGAGATTACAAAATACTATATATGTAAGTAATATAATATATTCCTTTATAGTAAAAATTTTTGTAATATTTAATAATCCGCAAATAACCAAAGCACAGTTATATTTAATAACTAAATCTAAAATTTTATATAATTTAGGATTAAGCATGCTAGTAGGAATTTCAGAGGCCATATGTTTGTTATTAACTAAAAAGAATTCTAGTGTTTTTCCAGTAATGAGATATAGTTCATCTAAAGATGATATATCTAGAGCAACCACAGATAAGGATAATTCATTAAATGAGTGGTTAGCAGGGTTGATCGACGGAGATGGTTGTTTTCAATTAACAAAAAAAGGATATGCAAGTTTAGAAATAGTAATGGATATAAGAGATAAACATTGTTTATATATAATAAAACAAAAATATGGAGGATCAGTAAAAATAAGATCGGGTGTAAATTTTTTAAGATATAGGTTACATCATAAAGCAGGATTATTAGCATTAATAAATGATGTAAATGGTTTAATAAGGAATCCAGTAAGAATGGTTCAATTAAATAAAATATGTGAGAAATATAATATAATATTTAAATACCCCGAGCATTTAACATATGAAAATGGGTGATTAGCAGGATTTATAGATTCAGATGGGAGTATATATATGAATATACAATCAGATCAAATATTTATAACAGCAAGTCAAAAAAATAAATTATTATTAGATCCCTTAGAAGAACTATATGGAGGGAAAATATATATAACAAGTAAACAAACAGAAGCCTTTAAATGGACAGTATATAGAAAACAAGAAATATTAGCATTAATAGAATATTTCAAAAGAAATCCATTAAGATCAGCAAAAATGAAAAGAATAAAGATGCTAGAAAGATATAATGAGCTTAGAAAATTAAAAGCTCATAAAGCAACAGAGAATTCAGTAGAAGGAAAACTATGAAAAAATTTTATAAAAAAATGAGAATCTTATGTCAGCACTTAAGTGCTGATTGAGTTATTGAGTAAAAATAGATTAGTTAATAAAGAGATGGTCCAAATTGAGAAATCAATAGTATCTAGGAATGGTTTATGCATTAGCATCAATAGGAATATTAGGATTCATAGTGTGATCACACCATATGTATTCAGTAGGATTAGATGTAGATACCAACGCTCACGTGTTTACAGACAAAAAAATCTTGCTATATGCTGGAAACCTTTTATATTGCAGTCCACTCGTACCAGTTACGTTCGGAAAAATCTGTAATAGTTGGCAATCAGCAGGAAACTTTAGATTAATAGCAAACCCTTCGGGGAAGTTAATAAATTGGCTGGTTTTAGCAAAAACTAGAAAATATAGTACTTATGTAAAATATTTTGAATTACTTAAAATATCAGAGCATCCTCCCGTAAATAGAAAAGAGTTAACGGATTTAGAATTGGCTTATTATTTAGCGGGATTAATAGAAGGAGATGGATGGTTTGGTGATAAAACAATACAGATTTTATTTAATGAATCAGATACTTTTTTAGCTTATTATATAAAAAAAAGAATAGGTTATGGTAATGTTTATAAAGTTAAAGATAAAAAAGCAGTAAGGTATATTTGTAGACATACTAAAGGATTAGAAAGAATAATTTCTTTAATAAATGGAAAATTAGTTTCTAATTTAAAATATGATCAATTAATTAAACATAATTATTCTACTTGATTGAATATAACAATATTACCACCAACTAAAACAATAACTTTAAATAATCATTGGTTAGCAGGATTTACTGATGCAGATGGATGTTTTCATATTTCAGTAGTAAAAAGTAAATCACATTCAATAGGTTATAGTGTAAGATTAGAATATTCTTTAAAACAAAAGGATTCTTTACCATTAACCTTAGTTTATAATTTAATAAAAAAAGGAAATTTAAGTCAATATAGCACAGGAATTTGGAGTTATAAAAGTTCTGGTTATTCTACAGCTTATGAATTAATTAAGTATTTAGATAAATATAATTTACAATCTAGTAAATTTGTAAGTTTTCTAAAATTTAGGAAAGTTTATATAATGATAACCAATGGGCTTCATTTAACTGATAAAGGGATAAAGAAAATCATAAGTATAAAATCTAAAGGATCCTCAGAGACTAATACGCAAGAGGGATAATAATTATATAATTATTATTTCAAGATATAGTCCAAATTTTTGACAAGAGCATACTTTACAGCGGCAACAATGATAATAGCAGTACCAACAGGAATAAAAATATTCTCATGATTAGCAACAATATATGGAGGAAGTATAAGATTTAATACACCAATGTTATTTGCAATGGGATTCATATTCTTATTCACATTAGGAGGATTAACAGGAGTAGTATTAGCAAATGCATCAATAGACATAGCATTACATGATACATACTACGTGGTAGCACACTTCCACTATGTATTATCAATGGGAGCAGTGTTTGCATTATTTGCAGCATTCTATTACTGAATAGGAAAAATAACAGGAAAACAATATAACGAGTTATTAGGACAAATCCACTTCTGAACAATGTTCATAGGGGTTAAAAAATTAAAGAATTATAGTACTGAATGGGAAGATAATGATAATAAATCAAATAAAGGTTTACCTTTTAAACCAGAAGAAATTGAGTTATATTTTGATAATGTAAAATCAAGTAAATATGATATCTATAAAAAACTGAGAAAAAAATCAGGTGTATATATTTTTATCAATAATATTACTAATAGATTTTATATAGGTAGTAGTGTAAATTTAACTAAAAGGATGGTAAGTTATTTTTACTACACTAATTCAGATAAATCATATAATTCAGTTATAATAAAAGCAATGAAAAAACATGGTTTAGATAATTTTTCTTTAGGTATATTAGAATTTTGTGATCCTAAAATATGTATAGAATTAGAACAAAAATGATTAGATCTATATAAACCTCATTATAATGTATTACATATAGCAGGAAATTCTATAGGATTAAAACATAGTATTGAAACAATAAATAAATTAAAAATTTTATTTAGTAAAGAAAATCATCCTAAATGAGGAAAAAATTTATCTAGTGAAACTAGAGTAGCAATTGGAGAAGGAATAAAAAATTATTATCTAAATAATCCTAATTCTAAAAAAGGAATGAAAGGTATATTATCACCACAGTATGGTATAGGAGGAAATATAGTATTTTGTTATAATGAATCAGGAGAAGAATTAATTTTACCTTCAATAAACGCAACTAGACAACATTTTAAAACTAGATGAGTAAATATAAAAAAAAACATAGATACTAATAAATATATAATTCTTAATGAAGAAAAATGGATTTTTTTATCTAAACCCAGGGAAAAATAAATTAGCCCCTCCCAATCCTTCTAAAATGCTGGAAACTCTTTAAGGCTTAAGTACTATATAAATTATTAAACATATGTTTATGACATATGAAAAATTTTGTTATAAGTAAAAATCTTAAGTATATCTAGACAATCAGCAGGTAACCTAAATAAAGATAATAAAATTTAGGGACCTCAGAGACTACACGAAGGAAATTATTTTTTCTTCTTTTTTATGGAAGAAGTATAATTAAGATATAGTCCACATAAATGTAATATAACATTCTTCCCAATGCACTTCTTAGGATTAGCGGGTAAAGGAAATCCTAGGGATTTTAATGAAGAGAAACTAATTATATTAGAAGATCTAGGAACATCCGGTGAGGAAACTTCATTAAAGTATTAAAAATGCCCCTACAGAATTACGACTCTGTAAGAAAATTGGGTGAATTGCAAGGATCTCTTTAAAAGCCTGTATAAGCTTTTAGAGACAATTTGCAGCTAATCTTATTACGAAGTACTATCATGATGATAGGTAATAAGCAAGTTCAACGACTAATGGGTGAGTAACTTCAACAATAATCCCGACACGAGCGCCCAACTATCAAGAAAATGATTGATAGATGACATAGTCTGAACCCATCCGGGAGGATGGGAAATAGGGTTTAAATACCCTATGATAACAAAATTGATGCCAAGAAGAATACCAGATTACCCAGATGCATATTCAGGATGAAACTACATAGCATCATTTGGATCATTTATAAGTTTAATAGCAACAGTATTATTCTTATATATAGTATTTGAATTATTAACAAATGAAGAAAAAGCAGTAGATCATGGAACAAAAGAATATTTCTTATCAGATCCAAAAACAAAATATGCAACAACATTAGAATGAAACTTATCAAATCCACCAGCATTCCACTGTTTCAACAACTTACCAAAACAAAGCTAAAATAAGATAAAAAACAAAAAAATTAGAACAAAAAAGAGAAATAAAAGAAAAGATTGGTTATAGTATAAACAAAAGAAAGAAATATGAAATTAGCCTTATTAATATTTTTAATAGGAATAGAAGGATTTGTAATAAATAATAGAAATTTAATATTAATGTTAATATGTATAGAAATAATGTTATTAGGAATAACAATATTAATATTAGTATTCTCAATACAATTTGATGATATATTAGCTCATATATATTCATTATATATAATAGTATTAGCAGGAGCAGAATCAGCAATAGGATTAGCGATATTAGTATCATTCTATAGATTGAGAGGATCAATATCATTAAATTATCCAAGTATAAGTAAATAGTATAACCATAAGGGAGTAATTGAGTCAATATAGTGAAAAAAAGAAGAAAAAGGGAGAAAAGAAAAAAAGAAATGATAAGAACAATAATAACAACAATAACAAATGATGCAGCAGAAGCGTGACAATTAGGATTTCAGGATAGTGCCTCACCAATAGCAGAAGGGATATTAAACTTACATAATGAAATATTATATTATTTATTAATAATATTAGTATTAATATGTTGAGTAATGACATCAATAATAATAAAATTTAATGAAAATACAAATAAATTTACATATAAATATTTAAACCACGGTACATTAATAGAATTAATATGAACAATAACACCAGCATTAATATTAATGGCAATAGCAATACCATCATTTAAATTATTATATTTAATGGATGAAGTAGTAGAACCAACAATAACATTAAAAGTAACAGGTCACCAATGATATTGAAGTACAGAATACTCAGATTATGGAAATGAATCAGACAATATAGAATTTGATTCATATATGGTACCAACAGCAGATTTAGAATTAGGTACATTAAGATTATTAGAAGTAGATAATAGAGTAGTAGTACCAGTAGATACAAATGTAAGAGTAATAGTAACAAGTACAGATGTAATACACTCATTAGCATTACCATCATTAGGAGTAAAAATAGATTGTGTACCAGGAAGATTAAACCAATCTTCATTCTTAATAAAAAGAGAAGGAGTATATTATGGACAATGTAGTGAATTATGTGGAGTAATGCACGGGTTTATGCCAATAGTAGTAGAAGGAGTATCATTAGAAAAATACTTAGCATGACTAAATGAAGAGTTAGGGACCGAAGGTTAATAATTTAATATTATCAACAGTGTTGTTAAGTAATAAACAGGATATAGATAAAGGAAAACAAATAAATAAAAAAGAGGATACAAGCAAAATAAAAAATTATGGGGCCATCGCAAGTAATTTTTTTAAGGAAGTAAGGTTAGGTATAAAACACGCTCAAAGTTTACCTACACTCCCAGAAAAAATAGACAGGTTCCATAATAACATTATAACTAGGACCTTGAGGGTTATGTCCGGTTGTGTGGTGATTTTATATATTATTATAAAAGGCAACCCCAATATAAACATAGAGATCTTTAACTATATACCCAAATTAGCAGTTATAACTATTGTAATAATTCATTTTACATATATGACGTTTATCTCAATAATGAGAGCTTTAGGTGTGAGAACACTTATAAAGAATAAAAAATATGAGGTGAGAAATTCGCCAATAAGAATGATACAAACAGCCTCAGGAAAAGTTTACTTATGTGTAAAAGGTTTTTGCTCACTCATGGTGATAGGAGGTGGTGCTGTAGGGAGTGTAACTGCAATAGATAATTTAATAGAAAGTACCAACAGACCAAAAATATTCACTCCCATCATGGTAAAATATGGAGATAGGCTTTTTAATTTAATAGGTTGAGAAAAAGAGGGAGTAATAACTGATAAATTAAAAAGAGAAGGAGATAAATATTTAGAACAGGTTAATACTTTGGTAGAAACAGAAAAAATACTTACAGATCTTAGAAAAGCGGTAGAAGCAACTAACACACAAGGTTTACCTTTAGCACAAGAAATGGAATCAGATTTTTTAAAGGATTTAAATAAACATCAGGAGAAATTAAGACAGAATAAAGACGATGTGAATAGAGCTTATGATTTGATAATGAAAGGGGAAGGTTCAACAAATAAATAAGATATAAAATAAAGAGATGCTGAAAAAAAGGTAGCAAGGAGGGGCTCCTAAAGAAAAATGAGAACAAGGAAAGAAAAACAAAAAATGATAAAAGTAATAAGACAGTTTAGTACAATAATAAGAATATTGTTAATGCTAATAAGCTATGTTATATTAAAGGATAGCTTGTGAGATAACACTATTCATAATATGGAGGAACCATTTAGTATTACCACAGAAATAAAAAAGGATGCTGTGTCAGTTGCAGCAGATATACTTAATGATGGTTTAAATATGGCAGCACCGTTAATAAGTGATGGTGGAAGTTCCAACGTAGATAGATCATCTATAGTAGATTTAGATTGAATAGTAAACGAGTTAAAAAATATAATCTTTTATAGCCCTGATAATTAATCACCAGAGAACGAAATGATGCTGGGGATAGTATTATTGGTAATATCAGCATTAGGATTTTATTCGCTTTATGTTTTGAATACTTTTATTAGCAAAAAAATAGAAAACAAATTTAAAGATTATGAGCATGGAGTGGTAAAACAAATTTTAAGGTATAATAAAATAAAAAACAAAATATTAAGAAGTGCTTATATAGCCACTATGGGAGTATTAGTATTTATAATATTATGTTCAATATCTATATTAGTTTTATATGGCGATTTATGATAGTAGTAGAAAGGGGATACCTATAAAACTATAACTAGTGTTATAAAAAAAGATGCTGAAAAGAAAATGGTTGTCAGCAATTCTAGGTGGCGAGGTGGGGCCTCCTATAGGAAGGAGTTTTCTTTTTCTTTCCTTATCTTTTCTATCTTCTCCTTCTTACCTTAAGATGGTTGATCTTATTTTTTTATTTTAAATTTATAATTATATGAGCAAAAGATTATATGAAACATTTAAGGTTATTGGACCTATAACAGTTATTTTATTAGGACAAAATATTAACGAACAAATTAAGCATAAGCATAATTCTACCTTACAAGAAAGGGAAAATTATTTAAAAAAATATGAAATTGATTCTAAAGAAAGGATTGTTAAAATGCAAATGGAATCGAATGAAAGAATCGCTAAACATAAGATCGATTCAGGTAATGATATTAATAATGTAAGTGATTCAACTACTATTAAAAGTATTAATGAAAATGGATATTTTGATGATATTATAAATTATATAGATAATTTAATGGGATCTTTTAATGAAATTCAATTATACGGATTAATGTTTTTTATATTAACGGCACTTGTACTAATTTTTATTATCTTTATTTTTATTGATAGTTATGTTAATAATTTATTAGATAAATATAACACTAAGGATGATCTTACATTCTTAAATAGAATAAAAAATTTATTTATAAATTTTAATATATATGTTTTTAAAGGTTATAATATATATAGTATAATTATTGTATTATTAACTTTAATATATATGTTATTTTTTAGTTTTTCAATGATTTATTTTGTATAATATCTAATCCTTTTTATCTCTATTCTTGTAGTAATATCCCTTACATCCCCTCTTTCCTTGTTGTAATAGGAGGAGATTCTCTCTCTTCTTATCCTATCATTTCTTTCATGTTCTTATTAGATTCTTTATTCCTTTTTGGTAGGATTTTATTGCTTTGAGATAGTGTATCTCTTTTTATATGAAAAATAGTTTAAAATTAATGAGAAGAAATTATGGTATGTTATTTAAAATTGGAACATTTGGAACTGGATTAGGTACATTATTAAAATTTTATAAAAATGAAAAAGATAAAGCTCCTAATTCATTAAACACAATAATTGATACAAAATCACAAAATGTAGTAAATCTATTTGATGAACAAAATGTTAATCTATTAAAAGTTATAAGAGATGATAGCAGATTTATGGAATTATATAGAGAACAAAAATTAATGTTAAGATCACTTGGTACTGAAGACATAATAAGACATGAATCAGAATTAGATTCAAGATCTAATATTTCTAAAATAACAACTGATTTGGAAGGTGACGTTGTATTAGGATTAGATGACGTTATAATATTAATTAATGAATTGTCTAATGAATTAGAACTAAGATCATCTGAGTATTCTGATGAAGAGATTACAGAAATTAAGGATATGATTATTAGATTAAGCGGTATTAAAGCTGATTTAGAAATGGAAATTAAAAATGAAGTTATAATGGATGTAGAGTCAAATTCTCACCCAATTTCTTCCACTAGTGATGTTTTAATAACAGAAAGATTGGAAGAAAATGAAGATATAATCATTTCAACTGGTAATATAGCACAAGGTAGTCAATCTTCTTGATCTGTAATAAAAAGTGATATAAAGTGTAGTAGTAGTGATTGAGATTTAATTGAAGAACCCCTTTCAAAAAGTGAACTAAAAGGTGATACTTTAAGATCTATATCTGAAACACCTTCTAAAACAAATTTATGAGATGGAATACTAGAAAGTATAAAAGATTTAAATATTTTGAAATTTAATGATGAATTACAATTAATAATATCAAAATTATCAAGTGTTCAAATTTTAGCCTTAGGTAATGTTATACTTTTGTGAGGAATCATTATGGGTTTATTACCACTAATTGCATATAAGTTTGCTGAATTTTTAATAGATAAATATAATATTAAAGAAAGATATCCAAAAATGTATTATTATATAGAAAAAATAAGAAAAATAAGGTTATTTTATTTAATGCTTGATTTAGTTATTGCTGTGGCATGCTTTATTGCTTTATTAGTAATGAATATATTAATATTATTTAAATAATTAGATTAGTAAGTATTCTTAATAGATATTATAGCTTAAGGTAAAGCGAATTATTTTCAAATAATTATAAATCTAAGTGCAACACTTTGTAATATCTTTCTTATAAATTAGCGTTATAGGATGTTATAGTAGAGGGTTATTGTAAGTCTTTGCGTATAATAGCTTTGAGACAGCAGGTCTTATTTTTATACTTAATTACTTTTATATGTTTAAAAAATTCAATAGTTATACATTAGACTTGTTTACTACATTATTATTAATAATAATCATTTATGCATGTTTTTTAAATGAAAGTTATATATTAGCCTCGTGGTTTATTCTTTTAAAATTGTTTAACTCAGAAATTTTTATTAAAAATTTTCATAGTCAATTAACACCCCTTTTATCTAAAGTTTGTGAATTTTATAATTATTTAGTTATAAATAATTATTTTAAGATTGTCTTATTAACATTATTATTTTCTGTATTAATTATGTTTAATTTAAGAGGATTACTTATATTTTCTATTTTGATTTCTTATTCTATTGTATATTTTAAGAAATTAGATACATTAAATTTACATTAAGTCACGTTTTTGGAGAGGCTGGTGGGTTGTTAGCAGCTGTCTTTTTTGTAGGTGGATGTGGCTATTTCAATAATCAGCATAAACTTAATAAATTAGAAGAAGCTAGACTTAAAACTGAAATTCTTAGAAAAAAGGCTGAGATGTATTGTAAACTTAATTTAAATAGCGCTGAGTGTAAAGCTTCTACATTTTTATTACAACAATTTACTAATGCTTCTTTTGATTTGACAGGAAATAAATTCCCTTTTAAACTTAAGGAACCTACTATAGGTGATATAATAGTTGATAAAGATACTTATAATTTATCTGATGAGCAAGCTAAAATTTTACAAGAAATTAAGGTTGGAGAAATAGATATAGATTTATCTAGAATAACTGAGATTATGAGTGCTCTCTCACTCTAAAAAATAAAAGAATATTATATATTCTTGGATAAATAGTTTAATGGTAAAACAGAATTTATATTAAGATATTGGTTCAAATCCATTTTAATCCAATGGTGAATATAATACACCATTATACAGAACGCTTTGAAACAGCTGGTTTCATCTTTATAAAATAATTAAAACAAAAACATGATAATTTTTAACTTAAAATTTTTCTCTAAAGAAAATGATACAATCATATTGAAAATCTCATCTGCATATATTAACATTATATCTCTAGATAATCTTTTCAAATTAAACACACTATTATTTACTTATTATACAGATTCTTTAGCATACACTGGTTATCCATATTCAGAATCTGTAAAAGATATGATAAAGATTAATAAGAAAAAAACAACATTGATATATATATCGAATATAGAATCAACAAATGAAGATAATGATTATTACAGAGATGTTTCTGGTTATGATTTTCATATACTTACACCTATAAATATTGTTGAGATAATTAGAAAATCCATTTTACATGATCAGGAAAGTTCCAGTGAAAAGATCGATATAAAATATAGCGTAACAAATAATTGTTACTTTATTCTAAGCCCAAATTATCCGTTATATGAATTTGTTACAATATGTAAGGAGTATGGAATAATAATAACAGGAGGACCAAAAAGTTTTGAGTATAATACTCAACATTCTAGATTATCGAATTTAATTAAAAATATTGGGTTAAAAGATTTTCACTTAATTAATGATCATCCAAATAATAACTTAATTAGAAAGGTAACAAAAAAGAAAAAAAATTTACAATAATAAGTCATATTCAACAATAGCATCTTCAGAAAAACTATTTTTATACTCTTAATGAGATTCTATTATCTAATGATACCTAATAATTATTACTATAACAGTCAATAAAATACAGCTGGGGACACTTAAGAGAACCAATGGAAAGTAGAATAAGGAGAAAGAAAAAAAGAGGAAAAGTGAAAGAAAGAGAAAGGTCTAGATGAGGAAAATAGACCTACTTGGAGAAATTGGTAAACTCGAAGAACTTAAATTTCTTTGCCTATGGCTTGAGGGTTCAAGTCCCTCAGTAGGTAGAACAAAAAGGAGAATATAGCTTAAATGGTAAAGTTTTAAATTTTTAATTTACATGATTTGGGTTCAAATCCCAATATTCTCAAAAGAAGGAATGACAAAGAAACAAAGAAAAAGAAAAAATGAGATTATCAAGAAGTGAGAAATGAAAAAGAAATAAAACTTGGTCAACAAATATATATAGTTATAATGATATAAATGACTATTTAAATAAAGAAAAATTAATAAATAAAATATTATCACATAAATATAAGAAAGAAAATTGAATATCAAATCCATATTATGAGAATACAGGAAAGGAATTACAAATAGTATTATTAAAATGTAAGAAAGAAGAAGGAATAAGAGAAAAGATATTATTATTAATAGAGAATATAAAAGGATTATTAGATAATAAAAGAAAATTATTAATATATGGGAAAATAGGGATATTATCAGAGAAGGAAATAAAAGAAATATTAGATCAGCTTTTAGCAGGAGTAGAATTAGAAGAAACAGTAATAGAGAGATTAAAGATAGAGGAAGAAAAAGTAAGAAATTTATATGAAGAATATAAAAAGATAATATTATTAAAGAAAGATGTAGAAGAAGTAAAAGAATTATATAGAAAAAATAAAGAAATAATAAAAATAGAGGAAGAAGAATGAATAAAATTATATGAAAAAAATATAAAAGAATGAAGTAATATAGATGAAGAATTAGAATTATATAAAAAAGAAAAAGAAGAAATAGAAAGAATAGAAGAAAAACTAAAGAAATTAAGAGAAAAAAGAAGAAAACAAAATTGAAGAAAAAGAAGAAAACAAAATATAAAAAAACAAAAAAAAAGAAAGAAAATAAATATAAGAAAAAAGAAAAAAACATCAATAACAGAAAAATGAAATAAAATATTAGTGTGATTATATGAATATATAAATAAAAAAGGAACACTGGTATTAAAAGAGGATAAGAATTGAATAAAAAGTAGAGGAGATAAGAAAGAGATAGAAAGAAAAGAAAATGAAGAAAGAAGATTATTAGAAGAATATATAAAAGGAATAGTAGAAAAAGAAGTAAAAATAAGAATAATAGAAGTAAAAAGCCCAATATTAGATAGTAAAATGATAGGGGATTGAATAATAAAAAACTTAACGAATAAAAGTTTTAAAAAAATAAGAAAAGATATAAAAAAAATGATAAAAATATCAGGAATGGAAGAAACAAATAATACATATGATTGAAATAAAATAAAAAAAAGCTTATGAAATAAAAGCATAAGATCATATATAAAAGGAATATATATACAAATAAAAGGGAAAATAAGTAAACAAAGAAGAGCAGGAAGAAGTATGAAAAAAATATTTAAAATAGGAGAAATGTCAAGAAATAATATAAATTCATTAAATGATAATACATTAATACAAAAAAAAGGAAAAAATGGTGTATATTCATTAAAAGTATGCTTAAGAACAATAATAATATAAAGTAAAAAGGGGGATATAACTTAACTTGGTAAAGTGATCGATTTGCAATCGGTAAGATATGAGTTCGAATCTCGTTATCTCCAGGATAGATGACAGAGTCCGGTTTAATGTGATGCACTTGAAATGCATAGAGAAGATAATTTCTCCTAGGGTTCAAATCCCTATCTATCCATCAGTCATTACCAGGGGAATAGGATAGTAATGATAACAACAAGAACGGATTGAGGTCAAAAGGAAAGACGTCTATTTTGGGATTAGAAGATTACGAGTTCGAGTCTCGTCAATCCGAGGGAAAAAGGGTAACCAAAGAAAAAGAAAGGAAAAAAAAAGAAAAGAATGATAACAGCATTAATAATGTTACCAATAATAGGATCAATAATAATAGCATTAACATCAAATATAAGAATATCAAAATTAATAGCGTTAATAACATCAATGATATTAATAATATTATATGTAATAATATGATTAATATATAATACAAACAATAATTATTTTCAATTTGTAGAAATCTATAATAGTTATTATCCAATTCAAATGGGAATAGATAGTATATCATTATATATGATAGGATTGACAATATTATTAATACCGGTATGTATACTATCAACATGATCAACAGTAAAAGAGAATGTAAAATTATATTTAATATTATTTTTAGGATTAGAAACAATATTAATATTAGTATTTGTATTATTAGATATATTATTATTTTATATAACATTCGAAGCAAGTTTAATACCAATGTTTTTAATAATAGGGATATATGGAGGAAGAGAAAAGAAAATATATGCAGCATATCAATTTTTTATAATAACATTATTAGGATCATTATTAATGTTATTAGCAATAATAGTAATGTATTCACAAATAGGATCGACAGAATATGGAATATTAGCAATAAGTTCATTATCAAAAGAAAGAGAATCAATATTATGATTAGCATTATTTATATCTTTTGCAGTAAAAACACCATTAATACCAGTTCATGTATGATTACCAGAAGCACATAGTGAAGCGAATATAGCAGGATCAATAATATTAGCAGGGGTATTATTAAAATTAGCAGGATATGGATTAATAAGATATTCAATAAATATATTACCAGAAGGATCAATATATTTTATACCATTAGTATATGGATTATCAATAATAAGTATAATATATTCAAGTTTAACAACATTAAGACAAATAGATATGAAAAAAATAATAGCTTATTCTTCAATAGGTCAAATTGGCCCTTATTACTCAAAGAGTAATACGCAACAAACTATATGCGGGAAATTTCAAGAAGAAAATTCATTATTACAGAATACTAAGAATGTAAGTAGTCAGAATGATTCCTTTTTAGTAAGAATTTTTGTAATATTATGGAACAATCCGCAGATAACCAAAGCACTAAAATTAAGAGTGTTAGTAGGAATCTCAGAGGCCATATGTTTGTTATCTACAAAGAAAGAGTATTCAACATCAACAAAGAATAGAATAAAAGCTGAAAAAAGATTTAATGAATGATTAGCAGGATTAATAGATGGAGATGGGAGTTTTTATGTATCTAGAGATGGAGCATCCGTAGGATTAGAAATAACTATGGATTTGAGAGATGAACATTGTTTATATATAATAAAACAAAAATATGGTGGTTCTATAAAACTAAGATCAGGAGTAAAAGCAGTAAGATATAGATTATTTCATAGAGGTGGGTTAATACCATTAATACAAGATATAAATGGAAATATAAGGAATCCAATAAGAATAGAACAATTAAAAAAAGTATGTTTAAAATATGAAATAGAAGTAAAAGAACCAATAGCATTAGAATATTCAAATGGATGATTATCAGGATTTTTTGATGCAGATGGGAATATATCAATACATAAAGAAAACAATGAAATAATAATAGCAATAACTCAAAAAGAGAAAGAAATATTAGAACCATTAGAAAAATTATATGGAGGGAAAATATATATGCATAATAAAAACAAAACAGCATATAAATGAATAATATTCAGAAAAGAAGAAATAGATTTAATAAATAAAAATTATTTTCATATAAATCCATCAAGATCTAAAAAATCAGTAAGATTAAATTTAATAGACAAATTCAATGAATTAAAGGAATTAAAATGTCATTTAGCGGAAAAAGACACTATATTAGGTAGAGCTTGGAAACATTTAGAGACTAAATGGAATGAAGGCTTTAAAGAAGAGTAGATAAAGAGATGGTCCAGCTTCGATAAAAGAATCGAGGAGCACATGGGGATAGTAATGTTAGGAATATTTTCATATAGTATAGAAGGAATAGAAGGATCAATAATATTAATGATAGCACATGGATTTGTATCACCAGGATTATTTATAATAGTAACAGCATTATATGATAGAACACATACAAGAATATTAAAATATTATAGAGGAGTAACAATAGGAATGCCAGTATTATCAATAATGTTTTTTATATTAACATTAGCAAATATGGCAGTACCATTAACAGGAAACTTTGTAGGAGAATTTATGAGTTTCTTAGGAGCATTTAAAGCAAATCCAATGGCAACAGTATTAGCAACATCAGGAATAGTATTAGCAGGAGGATATTCAATATGATTCTATAATAGAGTAAGTTTTGGAGTAGAAAGTGTATATATAGGGAAAATGAAAGATTTAGATAGAAGAGAAGTATATATATTATTACCATTAATAATAATAACAATGATAATAGGAGTATATCCAAATATAATATTAGAATCATTACATATACCAGTATCAAACATATTAATAAATTAATAAGAAAAGAAAGGATCTAGAGAGAGAAAAGAGTCAAGTACATCAGCCGTAGGCGGAAAAGAGAACAAAAGTGATGTAGATAGAGGCGTAAAAAATAAAAAGGAGAAAGAAAAAACAAAGATATGTATTTATCAATAATAATATTACCATTATTAAGTGGTATTTTAATAGGTTCATTAGGGAGAAAATTAGGGATTTATGGAAGTAAAATATTAGGATGTACAGCAATAACAATAAGTTGTATATTATCAATAATAGCATATTATGAAGTAGCAATATCAGAATCACCAGTAAATATATGAATAATAGAATGAATAAATAGTGAATATTTAGAAATATCATGATCAGTAAATATAGATACATTAAGTGTAAGTTTATATTTACCAGTATTAATAGTATCATGTTGTGTTCATTTATATTCAACAGATTATATGGGAGCAGATCCTCATGTACCAAGATTTTATAGTTATTTATCATTATTTACATTTTTTATGCTAGTATTAGTAAGTGGAGATAATTTATTATTAATATTCATAGGATGAGAGGGTGTAGGTATATGCTCTTATTTATTAGTAAATTTCTGATTTAAAAGAATACAAGCAAATAAAGCAGCAAAGAAAGCATTAATAATGAATAGAATAGGAGATTGAGGATTAACATTAGGAATGATAGTAATAATATGAGTATTTGGAAATTTAGAATTATCAACAATATTTAGCTTAGCACCATTAATAAATGTAGAATTATTAACAATAATATCAATATTAGTATTAATAGGGGCAATGGCTAAATCAGCACAGTTAGGTCTTCATACTTGATTACCAGACGCGATGGAGGGTTTGTTAGGGCTCTCAAAAAATTTCACTATATGCGGGAACACCCTGAAATTACTTGGTCCACTCTGTAAAATACAGCTCGGAAAAATCCAAGAAATAGGACAATCCGCAGGAAACAGAAATGGATCCTCAGAGACTACATGTGAAACATTAAAAAATTCATTAGATTTAACATTTAAATATTGGTTTATAGGGTTTACAGAAGGTGATGGGTCATTTATAATAAATAAAAATGGTAATTTAGAGTTTAAAGTAACACAATCAAGTAATGATGCACAAATATTATTCTATATAAAAAAAGAATTAGGATTTGGAAGTGTATCAATACAAGATAAAAAGAATAAAACTCATCATTATAGAGTAAGAGATAAACAAGGAATAAAAAAATTAATAGAAATATTTAATGGAAATTTATATACAGAAAAAAAGAATAATCAATTTAAACAATGGTTAGAAGCATATAATAAAATTTATAGAATAGAAATAAGTTTTATAAATAAAAAAAATAATCCAACCTTAGAAAATGGATGGTTATTAGGATTTACGGATGCAGAAGGTTGTTTTACAGTAAGTGTAATAAAAAGGTCAGAAACATATAATCAAGTATTTGTAAGATATATAATATCTCAAAAAGAAGAAAAAGAATTAATGAGCAAAATAGCAGAGATGCTAGAGGGAAGAATAAGTTTTTTGAAGGATTATAATGGTTATAATATGACAGTAAATTTAAGGAAATTAAATAGAATAATAAGTTATTTAAAAAAAAATAAATTAAAAACAAAGAAATATATAGATTATTTAAAATGGATAAAAGTATATAAATTAGTAAAAAATAAAGAACATTTAAAGGAAGAAGGATTAAAAAGAGTAAAAGATCTAATGAATAAAATGAAGGTATAGTCCGAACAATTATGAGAGTAATTGCGTATATTACTTTAAGGAGTAATATCAACAGAAAAGCCAACACCAGTGTCAGCATTAATTCACGCGGCGACAATGGTAACAGCGGGTGTATACTTATTAATAAGAGTATCACCATTATTAGAATATAGCCCAACAGGATTATTAATAATAACATGAGTGGGTGGATTTACAGCATTATTTGCAGCATCAACAGCAATATTCCAAAATGATTTAAAAAGAGTTATAGCTTATTCAACATGTAGTCAGTTAGGATATATGGTAATGGCAGTAGGTTTATCTCAATATACATTAAGTGTATTTCACTTAGTAAACCATGCGTACTTTAAAGCATTATTATTCTTATCAGCAGGGGCAGTAATACATGCATTAGCAGACGAACAAGACATGAGAAAATATGGAGGATTAATAAATATAATACCATTTACATATGTAAGTATATTAATAGGATCATTAAGTTTATTAGCAATACCATATTTAACAGGATTCTATTCAAAAGATTTAATATTAGAAGTAGCATACGGACAATATAAATTAAATGGAGTAGTAGCATATTGATTAGGAACAATAACAGCATTAATAACATCATTTTATTCATTTAGATTAATATATTTAACATTTATATCATATCCAAATGGAGTAAAAAATAATTATTCACATGCTCATGAACCATCATTAGTAATGACAATACCATTAGTAATATTAGGTTTCTTCTCAATATTCCATGGTTATATAGCATATGATTTATTCATAGGAGTAGGAAGTGGAATATGAGGAAATAGTATATATATAAATCCAGATAATTTAACAACAATAGAAGGAGAATTTGGATTACCATTATATATAAAATTATTACCATTTATAGGAAGTGTATCAGTAATGATAATAGGTTATATAATATATAATAGAGATGATAGAGAAATAGCAGATACAGGAATAAGAAAAACAATATATAGATTCTTAAATAAAAAATATCATATAGATAATATATATAATACTTATTTATTAACAAATATATTAAATATGGGATATGTAACAGGAAAAAGATTAGATAAAGGAGTATTAGAATTAATGGGAGTAACAAATATAGTAAATAAAGTAAATAGTACAAGTAATATATTAGCAAGATTTGATAATGGTTATATACCAAATATAGCAATAAATATAATAATAGGATTAATATTAATAATGGGATTAGGAGAATTAATGAAAGGAGATGAAATAATATTAATATTATTAGTTTCAATGATAATATTAAATAAAAATACAAAAAAAAGTAATAGTACCACCTAAAACAAGAATAGATATAAATTTTAATAATCAAAAAAGATTATATTCAACTAATTCAAATAGAAAAGATAAGAAGACAATATATCAGCACTTTAAGTGCTGATATGAGTTAAGAAAAGAATCATTACTTACAGTAATGACAAAAATAAAATCATTACATAATGATTTAAATAATAAGTTCATAAAATGGACAGAAAGCCCTTGATTTACTATTCAATTTAGTATTTTATTTGGATTTTTTGGTTTAATATATAGTTTATACGAACAAGGATTCTTTTCATATATTTTTAATATGATATATTGTATGGGAGAAGGAAGTATTCCAACATCTAATAATAAACCTAGTCCTAATATAAATATAAGTTTAAATATAACAAGTACTATAGAAAATATAGGAACTATAGTAGGAGTAGGGGCCGGAATAGCTCAAGTAGTAAAAGTAGTACCACCTCAATCAAAACCGGCGGTAGCAGTGGGATTAGGATTAATAACAGGTGGAGTAGCGTTAGGAATGGAAGCAATAAAACATGTAAACAATAACAATATGAAAGTAACTACAAGTGATTTAACTAGTATAAGTAGACCAGCATCACCAATAAATGAGAGTGGTGATGGGAATACAATAAGATCAATAATGGAATTAGGAATATTTGATAATATACCCCCAGAGTATTTAGTGTTATGTTGTGTATTATTAATTTTATTAATAGTAACATATTTATTATTAGGATTAATAATTAATTTTTTAATAAAAAATTTTATAGATTTTAATTTAGTAAAATGGATAGATAAGAATTCATTTATATATAAATGAATAAAGGGGGGTAATAATATAACAACGATAGTAATAATGGGTATAATGTTATATGGATTAATATCAAGTATATATTTTATTTATAAGATATTAAAAATAAAAGGTGTAATATAAGAAAAGAAAAAAAATGAAAAACTTGAAGAATTATTAGAGAATAAAAAAAGAATAAAAGAAAAAATAATGTTAGCAAGTGCAAAATTAATAGCTTCAGGAATAGCAACAATAGGATTAACAGGTGCAGGTATAGGTATAGGATTAGTATTCGCAGCTTTAATAAACTCAACATCAAGAAACCCTTCATTAAAAGGACAATTATTTAGCTACTGTATTTTAGGATTCGCTTTAACAGAAGCTATAGGATTATTCTCATTAATGATGAGCTTCTTATTATTATATGCAGCTTAATAAAAAGCTTGATATAAATAAAGAAAGAAGAGTAGAGAATGACTGGGAAATAGACAAAAAACAAAAAAAATCAGGAAAAAGAGCTAGAATAAGTTGAAGGGATAAGTAAAAAGAAGGGAAGGAAAGTGAAAAAAGGAGGAATAGAAGAAAGAGATAAAGAGAAAAAAAGCAAGGGTAAAAGAAGAAGACTGGAGAGATTAAAAGAATAGGAGCAATCATAGCTAATAATAAGATAAAACTAGCTAAAATTAATCAAAGAGAGAAAGAAGAATAAAGAGGGAAAGCTAAAGAAGTTAAAAGATTGAAAGAATTAAAGAAAGAATTTCAAGAAGGAGAAGAATAAAAGCAGAAAGAATCAAAAAGGAATAAGAAAGAGAAATTAGTAAAGAAAAATAAGAAAGTAAGAAGAGTAGCTAAAGGTAAGAAATTAGAATAAAAATTGTTAGTTAAGAATTTAAGATTAATCATCATAACAACAAAAAGGAATAAGATAGCAATAGCACCAACATAAATAATTAAATAAGTTAAACCAATGAAACCAAGACCTAAGAAAAGAAGATAAGAGGATGCAAAAGTAAATAAAGAAATGAAACCAATAACAGAATAAACAGGGTTAGAAGAAGAGATAGTAAGAAGAGTAGAGAAGAAAGTAAAGAGACTTAAAAACGCTAACATAATAAAAGGAATAAAAAGAGACGAAAAACAATAAAAATAAGGAGAGCTATTACTAGGAATTGAACCTAGATGGGATCATTAACAGTGATCTGCTTTACCATTAAGCAATAATAGCAAAATGACTCCTGCCTGAGTTGAACAGGCTTCTGAACAATGAAAGTGTTCTATTCTAACCATATAAACTAAGGAGCCGGAATGCGAAAGAATTGATTCGAACAATTCTCTATCAGGTCATGAGCCTAACGTGCTACCAAATACACTATTTCACACATAATGAAAGGATTGAAGAAAGAAAGGAATAACTTTATGCAGGCAGATATAATTTAAAGGTAGAATGACAGTATGTGAAACTGTATGAATTGGTTCAATTCCAATTATTTGCCCAGGGAATAGAAAAGAAAAAGGACTAGGTAACATAGGTGGTAATGTATTAGATTGCAAATCTAAGAAGGAGTGTTCAATTCACTTTCTAGTCTAAAGCGAATAGAGATCGTTTGGTAGATTATCTGCCTTCCAAGTAGTATGGTATGGGTTCGAATCCCATTATTCGCAAGGTGGTATAGTTTAAAGTAAAACGCTCATTTCATAAGTGAGAGATAAGAGTTCAAATACTTTACCGCCATACTCAAGGGCAATGAGCTAAGACTTGTTTAGCTAAATGGATAAAGCATTGACCTTCTAAGTCAAAAATTATAGGTTCAAATCCTATAACAAGTATAAAAAAGGCACTAGTGTGCCTAAGAGGACTTGTAGCTTAAAGAAAGTATTTGCTTGTCGAGCAAAAGGTTGCCGTTTCGTAGACGGTCAGGTCCGGAATATTAAAAGTAAGAAGAAAAAAATTAGGAATTTTTTAGTGAAAGCTAAAGAGGAAAGATAAATATGAAAAAAAGAAAAAGCAAAAAGAAAAAAGCGAAAGAAAAAAAGAAAGCAAAGGAAAATTAGGTAATAATCAAAAAATACTGTAAAAATAAGAAAGTAGGTAAAAAAGAAGTATAGAAAAAGAAAATCAGCTTAAAGAATTCATTGGATGTAGCCTAATGGGTAAGGTATCATAATTTGAGTATGAGGTATGTGGGTTCAAATCCCTCCGTCCAATAGCTTTGATAACTCAAAGGTAGAGTGGCAGATTGAAACTCTGTAAGTATTGGTTCAATTCCAGTTCAAGGCAAGAAAATAAAAGAAGAGTCGAATTAGCTTAATAAGGTAAAGCATACGTTTTGTAAACGTAAAAATAGATGTTCGAGTCATTTATTCGGCAGTGTGTAGAAGGAAGGAGGAAGGAACTGAGAAAAAGAAAAAGAAATGCAATTTTTAGAAATATTAGTATTAATAGTACCATTATTGGTATCAATAGCTTATTTAACATTAGCAGAAAGAAAAGTAATGGGGGCAATGCAAAGAAGATTAGGGCCAAATAAAGTAGGAGTATTAGGAGTATTACAACCATTTGCGGATGGATTAAAATTAGTAATAAAAGAAACAATATTAGTATCACAAGCGAATAAAATATTATTTTTAGTAGCACCATATATAACATTAGTATTTAGTATATTAGCATGAGCAGTAATACCATTTAGTAGAGGAATAGTAATAGCAGATTTAACATATAGTATATTATATATATTATTAATATCATCATTAGGAGTATTAGGGATAATATTAGCAGGATGATCAGCGAATTCAAAATATGCATTATTAGGATCATTAAGAACAACAGCTCAAATGATATCATACGAAGTAATAATGGGGATAGTAATATTAATGGTAGTATTTTTAGCAGATTCAATGAATTTAATGACAATAGTAGCAAATCAAAGAACAGTATGAAATATAATACCATTATTACCAATAGCACTAATATTTTTTATAGCAGCATTGGCAGAAACAAATAGAGCGCCATTTGATTTACCAGAGGCAGAATCAGAATTAGTGGCAGGATTTATGACAGAACATTCATCATTATCTTTTGCATATTTCTTTTTAGGAGAATATGGGAATATAATATTAATATCAGCAGTAACATCAATATTATTCTTAGGAGGATACTTAGTACCAATAGATAGTAGATGAATAGAACCAATAGGATTAGGATTTAAAACATCAATATTATTATTTATGTTTATATGAATAAGAGCAAGTTTTCCAAGATTAAGATTTGATCAATTAATGTTATTTGCGTGAACAGGTTTATTACCAATAATATTAGGATACTTTGTATTAGTAGCAAGTATATTAGTAGCATTAAATCCGTAGTATGACAAGATAAGAAAGAGAATCAGCAAGGATCATAACTTAAAGGTAAAGTGTTTGGTTGATAACCGAAAAATATTGGTTCAATTCCAATTGGTCCTAAGAGAGGAGAAAGATAGATGAAAAGAAAAAAGAAAAAAGAAAAAGAAAATGAATAGTTTATTATTATTAATATTATTAACAGTAATAATAGTTTTTGCATTATTATTTATAAATTTAGTATTAGGGGATAATCAACCATATATAAATAAATTATCACCTTATGAATGTGGATTAGTACCATTAGGAGATTGTAGAGGGACATTAAATATACAATATATATTAGTGGCGATATTATTTATAATATTTGATTTAGAAGTAATAATATTATTTCCATATGCAGTAACAATAAATAATATATATACATATTGAATAATGATAATATTTTTTATAATATTAACAATAGGTTTCTATTATGAAATAAGTAAAGGAGCATTAAAATATGTAAAAGGAACATCAGCTTAATGAAAAAGAGATGTGGTGAGGAAAAAGACCTCACGAGAGGAATTAGCTTAATAGGAAGAGCATATACCTTACAAGTATACGGAGGTTGTTCAAATCAACCATTTCTCAGGGAAGTATGCTAATTGGTATAGCGATCTAACTGTAAATTAGATGATATTAATCACTATAGGTTCAAGTCCTATACTTCTCATAGAAGGATGATAGCTTAATTGGTAGAGCATTCCGCTCATAACGGGCAAGATATTGGTTCAACTCCAATTCATCCTATAAAACAGTACAGGAAAAATAGCCTAATGGTAAGGCAGAAACTTGCTAAGTTTTGGATTAGATTAATCCTTGAAGGTTCGAGTCCTTTTTTTTCCAGAAAAATGAGATCAAATAGCACGCACCGGCACAATAAGTACTAAGTACTAGTAGTGCAAGAAAAAAGAATGACAACATAAAAAAAATAATAGCAGATAAAGAAAAAAGAAATGCCACAATTAATACCAATATATTTTGTAAACCAAGTAAGTTTTTTATACTTAGTGTTGATTTTATTAATAGTACTAGTATCAAAAGTATTTTTACCAAGAATACCAAGATTATCATTAGTAAGAAAAACACTTGTAGAAGGGTCAATAAAAAAGTAATTAGACCCGCTCACTATCAATAAGTTGCCCAAATGGGAAAAAGAGCGGGATACAGAATATAAAAAACAAGGAAGGAAATAGAGGATAGGTAAAAAGAAAGAAAGGGTAAAAGGAAGGAGGAGGAAAAGGAGGAATAGGAAAAAGGATATAAAAGAAATATAAGAAAAAAATTATCAAGAAGAAAGTAAGGACTAATTTAGGAAGATAAGCCAAAATAAAAAGGGATTAATAGAAGAAATACTAGGGGATTAGAAGATAAACCAGTAGAATCCAACAGGGAAACCGAGAAAAGAGTATAAGAAAACCCTAAGAACAGAAACATCTAAAGTATTAGGAGGAAAAGAAATCAACCGAGATATTGGAAGTAGTGGTGAGCGAAACCAATGAAAAAAATTTACTTAAGAAAGCTAAAGGAAATTAGAACCAAAGAGGGTGAAAGTCCCGTATTAAGTAAAAAAAAGAAAGTAGAACGAGAGAAAACTTGTTTGAAGATAGGGGAACCATCCTCTAAAAGTAAATATGTTATTTTGAGCGATAGTGAAGAGTACCGTGAGGGAAAATTGAAAAGAAAGTAGTAAACTGGTGAAAAGAACTGGAATAAGTTAGTCTATAAGCAGTTGTAAGGAAAGTAGAAAATGAACTGACAACGTACCTTTTGCATAATGGGTCAGCAAGTTGATAGGTGAAGCAAGTAAAAAGGAACTAGATGAAAATAAGAAAAGTTTCAGTTATCAGACCCGAAACCAGGTGATCTTACCATGAACAAGTTAAAAGACTGAATGGTAGTCTGTAGCAATAGGCACCAAAGATTTGTGGTAGGGAGTGAAAAGCTAATCGAACTTGGAGATAGCTGGTATTCTGCGAAAACTATTTAAGTAGAACCTTATTAAATATAGATTGATTAAGTATAGCACTGGATAGAAAACAAAAGTTTAATTGGGGGGAGTAAAATCTCTATCATTTGTATCTAATCTAATAAAGAATCAATACTTCTTCCATAAAGAAGAAGAATGAGTAGGAGTCAGACAGTGGGGGATAAGCTCCTCTGTCGAAAGGGTAACAGCCCAGCGGTCAGATTAAGGTCCCGAAAAATTGACTGAGTGAAAAAAATAAAATTTATAAGTTAACAATCCTAAAGTGGGCTTGGAAGCAGCCATCTTATTATGAAAGCGTACTAGCTCATGGGTCTATATATTCTTATAAATAGATATTAAATATATTGGGTCTAAGTCAATTACCGAAATAGACCAACCATGGCAAAAGCCATGAAGTGGTAGCAGAACATTCAGTAGAATCTGAAGAGACAATGCTGACATGAGTAACAAAAAAGAATATACAAATAATTCTCGCCAATAGGATAAGGGTTGAACAGCAATATAGAATAGCTGTTCGTAAAGTAACGGTATCTAAGATGCAATAGATTGATGAAAAAAACTTATTAATTAAAAAGTGTAAAAGCTCAGGAAAAAAGATTAATAAAAAATAAACCGTACCCTAAACCGACACTGGTATTCAGAATAGGCGTTTGAGACAATCATCTTGAAGGAACTCGGCAAATTACCTCTGTAACTTAGGGAGAAGGAGGATAATAAGATATCAAGAAAATAGATATATTATTATGGCACATACAAAATAGGGAGCAACTGTTTACTTAAAACACAAGACTTTGCAAAAACATAACAGATTTGATGTATAAAGTCTGACACCTGCCCAGTGCTAGCAAAGAGAGAGATCTCACTAGTAAACGGCAGCCGTAACTATGACGGTTCTAAGGTAGCGTAATACCTTGACTACTAATTATAGTCTTGCATGAGTGGTGTAATGATTTCCCTAACTGTCTCCAAGATGAACTCAGTGAAATTGCAATGGAGGTGAAAATGCCTTCTACCCTTAGCTAGACGGGAAGACCCTTTGAAGCTTTACTGTAGATGAATAAAGTCGGTTTATGATTGACCCTTGGTGGGGAACTAACTAATCCAAAAGAGATCATTTATTGATAAAATATTGTTTATCGGGCAGTTTAACTGGGGTGGTTGCCTCCCAAAAGGTAACGGAGGCGTTCGAAGGTAGAGATAAAAGTGAAAAGAAGTCAACTTAAAAGTGTAATGGCATAACTCTGCTTAACAGCCAGTCTTACAAGACAAGCTGAGAGGTAACTCGGACATAGTGATCCGATGATAACAGAATGGAATGGTCATCGCTCAACGAATAAAAGCTACTCAAGGGATAACAGATTCATCAGCTCTTATAGTACGTATAGACGAGCTGGTTTGATACCTCGATGTCGACTCATCACATCCTGGAGCTGGAAAAGGTTCCAAGGGTTCGGCTGTTCGCCGACTAAAGTGGTACGTGAGTTGGGTTAAATACGACGTGAGTCAGTATGGACCCTATCTACTAAGGGAATTGGAATTAAGTATTTATTAGCTCCTAGTACGAAAGGATCGGAAATAGTGAACCAATAGTGTACCTGAAGGAAAAGGACAGGGAAGCCACGTTCATAAAGGAATAATTACTGAAAGCATATCAAGTATGAATCCAAAAAATACTAAATACCTAAAAAAGTCGGTCAAGACTAGACCGAAAAAGAAGTAGGCTAAAGATGTAAATAATGCAAATTAATAAGTCATTTAGTACTAAAACTAGAATAACTTGATAATAAAATTTTATAAGAAAGACAAAAAAAATAAAAAAGGCAATAAATAATAATTGCAAAAAAACTAAAAATAGTTTGATCTTGGCTACGAATTTACGCTAACTATCGGCATTACACATGCAAGTTGTATGAAAAGAACGTAGTTAACGACTATCGTTAGATCATAGCATACGGGTGAGTTTTATATAGGAATATAAACTAATATATGGTTTTGGAATAAATAAGGGGAAACCCGCCATAAAATAGAGCCTATAAAAAAGATTAGGTAGTTGGTAAGGTAATGGCTTACCAAGCCGAGGATCTGAAATCTATACTAGAAAAAAGATAGATCACAGTAGCAATGAAAAAGAGCTACGTAGGATAAATAAGCCTGCCAGCAGTGGGGAATCTTGGACAATGGGGGAAACCCTGATCCAGCAAGATAGTAAGAGTGCAAAGTAAATAAGCATAAAACTTCTAAAGAGAAAGAAAAATAATGATATTACTTCTCTATTAAATCCTGACAAATTTCGTGCCAGCAGTCGCGGTTATACGAAAAGGATAAGCGTAATTCATAATATCTAGGTGTAAAGGGTCAGTAGGCAGCTAATTTTGTAAGAAATTAGCTTGAGTGTATAAAGGGGAATAGAAATTAGAGGTGTAGGGATAGAATCTTATTAGATTTCTAGGAATACTAAAAAGCGAAGGCATTTTTCTTTGAAACACTGACGCTAATAGACTAAAGTGTGGGTAGCGAAGAGGATTAGATACCCTATTAGTCCACACCCTAAACGATGAGTGCTATATTAAACAAGAAAGCATTCCACCTGGGGAGTACATTCGCAAGAAAGAAACTTAAAAGAATAGACGGTTTTTAAGACCAGCAGTGAAGCATGTTATTTAATTTGATAGCACCCAAATAATCTTACCAATCTTTGAATAAATTATTAGATATATTTAATATCAGTACTTTAGTACTGATAAATTATATTTGTAATTTACAGGTATTGCATGGCTGTCTTCAGTTCGTGTTTTGAGATGTATGGTTAGGTCCGAGAACGAACGAAATCCTCTTTACTAATTAAATCTTAGTAAAATCGACTCCTAAAGGAAAGATCGAGGGGGTTAAAGACAAGTCCTTATGGTTTTAATAGATTGGGCTATAGACGTGCCACATGGGTAGTAACAATAGGCTATGAAGAAAACCTTAAATACTACTATGTACAGATGGAAGTCTGAAATTCGACTACCTGAAGTAGGAATTGCTAGTAATCGTGAATCATGATGTCACGGTGAAAAAGAATATTAACTATGTACTAATCGCCCGTCAAGGATAGGGAAGAAAAAAATATGAAAATTAATAGTGATTATATAAGAAGAATATCATTCTTGATGATATATTGAAAATCTAAAAGCTAGCAATGATTATTTTATTATAACCTATCTTAAGTCGTAACAAAGTTACGGTAGGGGAACCTGTCGTAGAATGGTAACCACTTTCCCCCCTAGGAGAAGAATTAATTGAGTAAAAAAAAGATAATATCAGTACTGGTATAATTGCTAAAGCAATAAAGAAACAATAGAGAGTTATGATAAAGACAAGAAAATATTATCTTATCATAGGAAGAACGGAATAAAGGGTTATGACGAAAGAAAAAGAAAAAGAGATAAATAAAAGAAAAAAAGAGAAAATATAAAAAAAAAAAGAAAATAATTTTAAAAAAATTATTTAGCTTTAAGGTTATTAAAGACCCATTCAATATTATCAATAGTAAATAGCTATGTTATCGATTCTCCATCTCCAAGTAATTTATCATATTTTTGAAGTTTTGGATCATTATTAGGAGTAGCATTAGTAATGCAAATAATAACAGGAGTAACATTAGCAATGCATTATGCAGCAAATATAGAATTAGCATTTAATTCAGTAGAACATATAATGAGAGATGTACATTTTGGATGATTAATAAGATATTGTCACGCAAATGTAGCATCATTCTTCTTTATATTTATATATTTACATATGGCTAGAGGACTTTATTATGGTTCTTATGCAAGACCAAGAATAATGTTATGATCAATAGGTGTAATAATATTTGTATTAACAATGGCAACAGGATTCTTAGGTAGTAATTGCCTAACATGGTGAAATTGAGATTGATACTCGTGTAACTCGGAATGGCCTATACAATGTATAGGCATCACAGTAATAGAAGAAAAGAATATAAGTATATTATTAATATTATTAAAGAAATTAGAAATAAAACCAAAGAAATGTTATGAAAATATAAATTTAATATCGACACAATTATCAATAAAAGAAGAAAATAAACATAAATCAGGAATTTATATGATAATAAATTTAATAAATGGAAAATTTTATATAGGAAGTGCAATAACAAATAGAATAAATGTAAGATTTAGAAATCATTGTATACATGGAACAGGAAGTTCAATATTGAATAAAGCAATAAAAAAATATGGTTTAGAAAATTTTGCTTTTGTAATATTGGAATATTATCCAGGATTAATACAGAAAGAAAATTTAAAATCTAATCATCTTAAGTTAATAGAATTGGAAACAGAATATATAAATAAATTAAATCCAGAATATAATATACTACAAAGTGGCTTATCATCAATAGGATATAAACATAGTAAAGAAACTAAGGAAAATCTAATGAGACAAAGTGCTTTATTAAGATCAGTAATACTTTATAATTTAGATGGAACAATTCATTCAAAGTATACAGGAATAAGAGTAATGGCAAGAGCATTTAAATGTTGTAATAAGACCATAAATAAAGCAATAGCAAAGAATAAAATATTTAAAGGAATAGGTCGCATACAAGTATGCGATTGAGTAAAGACTATCGAGACCGAGACAAAAAAAATTTCACTATAGTCCTAGAAATAGGGCGATGCTAATGAAAACGGTTAAAAAGAGAGTTTCACTTTTAAGACCGTCGGTGATATCAGCACGAAAGAGCTGACAAAGGAAAACGAATCATCGCTACAGACTGGTTCATTGGTGGGTACCAGAAATGGTGCTTAATGTACAGTCGGAATCTTCTAGCTATTATTAGCTATTCAAGGCCTCTTCTTCTTCTTTCAGGAAGAAGTCGAAGGTACAGAGAAGTTCAACTTGAAAATATATCTAAAATAAGGTATAAAGATAAATAATAATCTTTAGTTTTTACTTCGAAGATTTGTATACATTGCCATGAGGACAAATGTCATTATGAGGTAAATTAAAGTGCCTTATATGTTTATTTAATAAAGAAATTCTAAAATTTTCATATATAAATCATTTTAATGATATAAGTATCATGATTATGCCTTTATTAACAAAAAATAAGAAAGAAAGAAAGATAAAAGGTATAAAAAGAATAGGACCACATGATATAAGTATATATTCTATAATATTTGGTTCATTATTAGGAGATGCTCATGCTGAACAAAGAAAGGGAGGAGTAGGAACTAGAATAAGTTTTTATCAAGAAAGTACTCATGTAACCTATTTATTATGGTTACACAATCAATTAGCATTAAAAGGTTATTGTAATGAGAATATACCAGTAATAACAACAAGATTAGGTAAAAAAGGAGTAGTAAGAAAAATAGTAAGATTTCATACTTGAACCTATACAAGCTTTAATGAAATACATGATCTTTGGTATATAGATAATAAAAAAAAAGTACCAGAGTGTATAGGAAAATATTTAACACCATTAGCTTTAGCAATATGAATAATGGATGATGGAGCTAAAGTAAGTAAAGGGTTAAAATTATGTACAAATTCTTATACTTATTCCGAATGTTTATTATTAGTAAGAATATTACATGAGAATTTCAATTTAAAAGCAACAGTTCAATCAGCAGGGGCAAAGGATCAATATATAATATATATTTGAAAAGAGTCTATTCCCGAATTGAGAAAGATAATATCACCATATATAATACCAGAAATGAAATATAAAATTATAGAATAGCTTAATTAAAAAGCATAGTTTTTTTCAAAAAACTATAATAATATTAAAGTTTACATTTTATTTAATATTATTAACAGAAAAAAGCGACACTAATGAATACGGGTTAAAAGTTAAATGTTTTAGACCAAGACCGTCGGTTTTATTTATAAAATCGCTACAGACTGGCTCATTGGTGGGTACCAGAAAAGGTGCTTAATGTACAGTCGAAACTTACTAGAAGTAACTAGCATAAGGCTTTACAAAAATGAGATATAAGCTTATAGAATAAAGGATAAGTGAGAATATGTAAAGTACGTGGTTTATATATTGAAAACAATGAAAACACATCAGTATATTACTGCAATATATAAAATTTAAGTTTGGCAACAGTTATTACAAATTTATTATCAGCTATACCATGAGTAGGAACAAGCTTAGTTGAGTCAAATTATGAGAATGTAATTTGTTATATTCATTTACAGAATATATTACCTACAATAGGGATTATAGGACCACATGCCTATAAAAAAGGAGTAAAAAAAAGAATAGATAAAACGGAATATTTAAAAATACCATATTCTTTTTTATCAATGTTGGTAGGATTAATAGATGGAGATGGACATATATTAATACATAAAACAACAAAAGGTTTTATAAAAATAAATTTAACAATATCTTTACATAATAGAGATTTATATTTATTGGAATATATTCATTCTATATTAAAAATAGGAAAAGTAACAAATTATCCTTTAGCAAAAGGTGGAGGAGTTTGTAAATTAATAATAAATAAAACAGATTTACAAGATGTATTTTTTCCATTATTAATACATCATAATATAAATTTTTTAATAGATAGAAGGATATCTCAATATAATAAAGTATTATATATATTAAATAAGGATATAAAATTATATGAAAATATACCAGATAAAATATTACCAAATAATAATAATGAAAAACCAAAAACAGGATTGGATTATAATAAACTACCTTTTTTTAAAAATTGAATTGTAGGATTTACAATAGGTGAAGGATATTTTAGAATAAAAAATAATAATGATGCATGTTATCAATTAAGACAAAGAGATAATAAATTATTATTAGAAGGAATAAAATTAGTTTTTAAAACAAATAGAAAAATATCAACAAATGATAAAGTTTATAATTTATTAAGTATAAGTTCAAGATTAGAAATACAAGAAGTTATAAATTTTTTTTCTTTTTCAGGACATTATCCATTAATAGGAAATAAAAATATTGAATATATAAAATGATTAAATATATTAAAAACTAGTAAAAGATATTCTAAATTAAAATATCCAAATATTTAAAATTCATCAGAAAAAATCTCAAACAGGCTCCTCATTATTGTAAAATAATGGTGGCAAATAGGGAAAATTGCAAGGACATCCTTAGGAAAAGTAAGGACAATTTGCAGCGGAGCTTAATTCGGTAAAGAAAAAGGAATTAAGAACGTTCAACGACTAACGAGTGAATATTACCAATAATAATCTCGACACGATAACCCTACAACCAATAAGGAATAAAATTGGTTGATGACATAGTCTAAACATTATCGTAAGATAATGAAGATAGAACTAAATATTCTATCAAAATAATATATTGTTATATGAGGAGGTTTCTCAGTAGATAATGCAACATTAAACAGATTCTTTAGTTTACACTACTTATTACCATTCATATTAGCAGGATTAGTAGTATTACACTTAATAGCTCAAGTGAAGGGCCTTTATATCTGGTAACAGAATAATTAGCATCAGGCTATATGCTGGAATATCCTTAGAGCCTTAAGTACTTTGTAGAGTAAAAATCTTAAGGATTGGACAATCAGCAGGAAACCAACGAGAAGCTTTATGAGCATCTTTAGTAGGATCCTCAGAGACTACACGCCTGACATCCATTTGAATAATGGATGATGATATAGTCCAGTAGAATTTGAAAGAATTCATGTATAACTGTTTTTTGTTAGTCCAAAATATTATACCGGCTTTTATATTTTAAAATATAAAGCCTTATTAAGAGCTAAATACTTTCACACTAACACAACAAATTTGGTAAAGAGATTAAGTAGAGCAGAAAGAGAAAATATCCATCTAGACGATTACTTAAAACAAGTATTAGTAGGGAATATTCTAGGAGACGTTTATATGAGAAGATTTACCGAAAATTCAAATGTAAGAGTAATATTTAGACAAGGATCAACTAATGCTTCATATTTATTACATTTATATGAGTAATTCCAAAGATTTGTAGCAAGTCCACCTAGATTAAATACAATTATAGATTCAAAAACAGGGAAAGCAAGATATAATTTGAGTTTTTCAACATTAGCTTTACCATGTTTCAATGAACTATATGAATCAGTACCATCAAACACCAATAAGTTTAGCCTATTGGATCATGGATGATGGAAGTTTTACAGGGAATGGATTAAGAATATCTACAAATGCATTTAGTACTAACGACTTAGATTTATTAATAGAAGCATTGGAAAAAAATTTCTCTATAAGAGCTACAAGAAATATTCAGTATAAGGATAAATTTCAATATACTTTATATATTTCAAAAAGCCAATTACCTTTAGTTAGATTCCTAGTTAAGGAATATATGCACCCTGATATGTTGTATAAATTAGGGCCTGAAATAAAACAGTAAATGCTTCACGAGCATGGATCGAATAATCCATTAGGAGTAACAGCAAATAGTGATAGAATACCATTCCATCCTTATTATACATTTAAGGATTTAGTAGGATTTTTAGCATTCTTCTTAATATTAGCAATAGTAGTGTTCTATGCACCAAATATGATGGGTCACCCAGATAATTATATACCAGCAAATCCATTAGTAACACCAGCACATATCCAACCAGAATGATATTTCTTACCATATTATGCAATATTAAGATCGATACCAAATAAATTATTAGGAGTTATAGCAATGTTTGGAGCGATATTCATATTATTAGCAATGCCTTTCATAGATATATCAAGAATAAGAGGTAGCCAATTCCAACCAATATCAAAATTAGTATTATGAATATTCTTTGCTAACTTTTTATTATTAGGATGAATAGGAGCTAAACCAGTAGAAGCACCATATATAATAATAGGACAAAGCTGTTCAGTATTATATTTTGTATGATTTATGTTAGTACCAGTAATAGGATTAATAGAAAATACAATAAATGATTTAAGAAAAAATAAAAAATAAAGAGTTCACACAATAAGTAGGATATAAAAGAAAAAATTATATTTACCATAAAAAATAAGAAAGAAAGAAAGAAGAAAGAGAGAAAAAGAGAGAATGAGAAGAAAAGAAAGAAAAAAGAAAGAAAAAAATGTTAAGAAACCCACTAGAACAATTTATAATAACAGATTTAATAAGTACATCATTACCAATATTATCAATAAATAAAATATCAATAACAAATTTAGGATTATATTTAATAATAGGATTAGTATTAGTAACATTATTATCACAATTAGTGACAAATATAACAAGTATAGTAGGAAATAAAAGCTATTTAATAAAAGAATCATTATATGATACAATAAATAAAATAGTAAGAGATCAAATAGGATCAGCAAATGAAATATATTTACCATATTTATATTCAATATTTGTATTAATATTAATATCAAACTTAGTAGGTATGGTACCATATAGCTTCACACCAACATCACATTTAGCATTAACATTAAGTTTAAGTGTATCAATATTAATAGGTGTAACAATAATAGGATTAGTAAAACATAAATTAGTATTCTTTAGTTTATTAGTACCAGCAGGGACACCATTAGGATTAGTACCATTATTAGTAATAATAGAATCAATATCATATTTAGCAAGAGCGGTAAGTTTAGGAGTGAGATTAGGAGCAAATATAATAGCAGGACACACATTATTAAAAATATTATCAACATTCTTATACCAATTTATGAAAGGTTCAGTATTATCAGCAATAATAGGATTATTACCAATGTTAATATTTAGTTTATTAGTAGGATTAGAATTAGGAATAGCATTCTTACAAGCAATAGTGTTTGTAATATTAGCATCATCATATATAAAAGACGCAATATACTTACATTAAGAAGGAAATAAATCAGTATGGAAAAGCAGCTGAGGGAAGAAAAGAAGAAAAAGAGAGAATGAGAAGATAAAGAAAGAAAAAAAGAAAAATGAAACAAAATTTACAAGCACATCCATTTCATTTAGTAGAACCATCACCATGACCATTAACAACATCAATAGGTTTAGGATTAACAACAATAGGAGGAGTAATATATTTTAATGGTTTAGGAAGTTTAGTATTAGTAATAGGATTATTAGTAACAGTAATGACTATGACATTATGATGAAGAGACTGTATAAGAGAAGCAGGATATCAAGGATATCATACAAAAAAAGTAAGAAGAGGTATAAATATAGGATTTATATTATTTATAGTATCAGAAGTATTCTTCTTCTTTTCAATATTCTGAGCATATTTCCATTCAAGCTTAGCACCATCAGTAGAATTAGGAGTAATGTGACCACCATTAGGAATAGAACCATTAAATATATGAGAATTACCATTATTAAATACAATAATATTATTATCATCAGGAGCAACTGTAACAACAGCACACCATGGATTAATAACAGGAAATAGAAAATTAGTAATAATAAGCTTATTCTTTACATTAGTATTAGCAGTATTATTCTTAATGTTCCAAGGAATAGAATATTACAATGCACCATTTACATTTAGCGATGGAGTATTTGGTTCAACATTCTTTTTCTCGACAGGGTTCCACGGAATACATGTATTAGTAGGAACAATATTCTTAGCAGTAGCATTTAATAGAGTAGTAAATTACGAATTAACAGATACACATCATGAAGGATTCCAATCAGCAATATTATATTGACACTTTGTAGATGTAGTATGATTATTCTTATTTATAGCAGTATATTATTGAGGATCTTAAATAAGAAATAAGACAACTTAGACCTCGGGTAAAAGAAAAGAAGAGAGAAAGTGAAAAGAAGGCAATAAGCCTATGGATCAGAAGAAGGGAAATAATTTAACGGTAGAATATCAGTCTTCAAAATTGAGCGTATAGGTTCGAATCCTATTTTCCCTGTAATAAAGAATGCGGATAGCAAGAATTGAACTTGCAAGACCAAAAGTCATCATATCCTAAATATGACATGTTTACCAATTTCATCATATCCGCAATAAAAT